TTCAGGTATCTCGATCGACATACCGATAAAGGGTATTTTCCGTAGAAATAGTATTCTTGCTTATTTCGACGATCCTCGATATAGAAGAAAGGGTTCAGGAATTACAAAATATGGGACTATAGGGGCGCATTCAATCGTCAAAAAAGAGGACTTGATTGAGTATCGAGGAGTCAAAAAAATTAAGCCAAAATACCAAATGAAAATAGATCGCTTTTTTTTCATTCCCGAGGAAGTGTATACTTTACCCGAATCTTCTTACGTAATGGTACGGAATAATAGTATCATTGGAGTAGATACACCAATCACTTTAACTATAAGAAGCCAAGTGGTCGGGTTGGTCCGAGTGGAGAGAAAAAAAAAAAGGATTGAACTGAAAATTTTTTCTGGGGATATGCATTTTCCTGGAGAGACAGATAAGATATCCCGACACAGTGGTATCTTGATACCACCAGAAACGGGAAAAAAAAAACTTAAGGAATCAAAGAAGGAATCAAAAAATTTGAAAAAATGGATCTATGTACAACGGATCACACCTACCAAGAAAAAGTATTTTGTTTTGGTTCGACCCGTATTCCCGTATGAAATAGGGGACGGTATAAATTTAGCAAAACTCTTCCCCCAGGATCTGCTGCGCGAAAAAGATAATATGCAACTTCGAGTTGTCAATTATATCCTTTATGGAAAGGGCAAACCTACTCGGGGAATTTATGACACAAGTATTCAATTAGTTCGGACTTGTTTAGTCTTGAATTGGAACCAAGACAAAAAAGGTTCTTCCCTCGAAGAGCTCTGTGTTTCCTTTGTTGAAGTAAATACAAATGGTCTGATTCGAGATTTCCTAAGAATCGACTTGGTGAAATCCCATATTTCGTATATACGAAAAAGGAATGATCCGTCAGGTTCAGGATTGATCTCTGATAATGGTTCAGATCGTAACAATATCAATCCGTTTTATTGCATTTATTTCAAGGCAAGGGTTGAACAATTACTTAGCCAAAATCAAGGAACTTTTCGTACGTTGTTGAATCGAAATAAGGAATGCCAATCGTTGATGATTTTGTCATCTTCGAATTGTTTTCGAATGGGTCCATTCAACGATGGAAAATATCACAATGTCATAAAACAATCAATTAAAATTCAAAAAGATCCTCTAATTCCAATTAGGAATTCGTTGGGACCTTTAGGAACAGTCTTTCAAATTGCCAATTTTTATTCATTTTACTATTTAATAACTCATAATCCGATCTCGGTAACTAAATATTTCAAACTTGACAATTTAAAACAGACTTTTCAAGTATTTAAATATTATTTAATGGTAATGGATGAAAACCGGAGAATTTATAATCCTGATCCATACAGTACGATCGTTTTGAATCCATTTAATTTGAATTGGTATTTTCTCCATCATAATTATTGTGAGGAAATGCCCACAATAATTCGTCTTGGACAGTTTATTTGTGAAAATGTATCTATAGCCAAAAATGGACCACACCTAAAGTCTGGTCAAGTTTTAATTGTTCAAGTTGACTCGGTAGTAATAAGATCGGCTAAGCCTTATTTGGCTACTCCAGGAGCAACTGTTCATGGGCATTATGGAGAAATCCTTTACGAAGGAGATACATTAGTTACATTTATATATGAAAAATCGAGATCTGGTGATATAACGCAGGGTCTTCCAAAAGTAGAACAAGTGTTAGAAGTGCGTTCGATTGATTCAATATCGATGAACCTAGAAAAGAGAGTTGAGGGTTGGAACGCGCGTATAACAAGAATTCTTGGAATTCCTTGGGGATTCTTGATTGGTGCTGAGCTAACTATAGTGCAAAGTCGTATCTCTTTGGTTAATAAGATCCAAAAAGTTTATCGATCTCAGGGGGTGCAGATTCATAATAGGCATATAGAAATTATTGTACGTCAAATAACATCAAAAGTGTTGGTTTCAGAAGATGGAATGCCTAATTTTTTTTTACCCGGCGAACGGATTGGATTGTTACGAGCGGAACGAACGGTGCGCGCTTTGGAAGAAGGGATCTGTTATCGAGCTATCTTATTGGGAATAACGAGAGCATCTCTGAATACTCAAAGTTTTATATCTGAAGCAAGTTTTCAAGAAACCGCTCGAGTTTTAGCAAAAGCAGCTCTCCGGGGTCGTATCGATTGGTTGAAAGGCCTGAAAGAGAACGTTGTTCTGGGGGGTATGATCCCCGTCGGTACCGGATTCAAAGGATTAGTGTACTCTTCAAGGCAGCCTAACAACATTCTTTTGGAAACAAACACAAAGAACTTATTCGGGAGGGGAATGGGAGAGATTTTCTTACACCACAGAGAATTATTTTCCTCTTGCATTTCAAAGACTTTACATGATACATCAGAACAATCACTTAGAGGATTTAATGAGTCCTAGGAGCAGATTCTTTTAACTATATTGTGGTCGTTTGATTTATTAATGGTAAGAAAAGAAAGATAATAATGAATAGAAAGTAATGAACGGCTTGGATCG